TACTATTTATATATTATTTATTTATATATATATATGAATTCTAAAACCATCGCATTTATCTGCCAAAATAGTTTTATATTAATTTATTAATATTCTTATTATTAAAATTATTTTAAATATTTGATCCTTTCGTACTAAAATATTTATTTTTATTAAAGATAGAAACCAACCTGGCTTACACCGGTTTGAACTCAGATCATGTAAGATTTTAATGATCGAACAGATCAAAATTTTAAACTTTTGCATTTAAATTTTATCTTAATCCAACATCGAGGTCGCAAACTTTTTTTTTTATTTGTACTAAAAAAAAATATTACGCTGTTATCCCTAAGGTAATTTTTTCTTATAATCACTATTAATGGATCATTTTTTCACTTATCTATGTTTATTTTTAAAAAAAGTTTTTTTAATTTTTTTATCACCCCAATAAAATAATTAAAATAATTTTTTTTTAATTATATATAAATAATATTAATTAATTTAATTATAAAACTCTATAGGGTCTTCTCGTCTTTTAATATTATTTTAGCTTTTTTACTAAAAAATTAAATTTTATACTAATAAATTAGAGACAGTTTATATTTCATCAAATCCTTCATACAAGTCTTCAATTAAAAGACTAATGATTATGCTACCTTTGTACAGTCAATATACTGCAGCCCTTTAATAATTTATATCAGTGGGCAGATTAGACTTTAAATTATTAACAAAAAGACATGTTTTTGATAAACAAGTGAATATAAAATTTTGCCGAATTCCTTTAATTTAATTTTAACTAATTTTTTTTTTTATTAAATATAATATACTAATTTTATCATTATTACTAATTTTTTTTAATTAAAAATTATTTTTTTATAAAAAATTAAATTTAATTTAAATTTTATTTTAATTAAAATTTTTTATAATAAATTATAATTTTTAAACAATATAAATTTTAAAAATTTTAATTTTTATTTTCATTAATTATAATATTTTAATTTAAAGCTTATCCCCTAAAATATTAAATTTTAAATTTTTATAATTAATTAAAAAATTATAAAATTATTTAAATTTAAAATTAAATTTTTTTCTAAAAAAACTAGATATATTTAAAAACGATTAACATTTCATTTCTAATTAATTATTTAAAATAATTATTCAACATTAACTTTTTTAATTAATTAACTCTTTTAAATTCGAGATTTATTTAAATAAATTATTAATATTTAATAAACTCTGATACACAAGATACAATAAATTAAATTTACTTTTTATTAAATTAATTTTCAATTATTTATAATTTCCTTTACAGTAATATTTTACTATAAAACTAATAATTTTTTCTATTAAAAATACTCTAACCCCCATTATTTTTTTTTAATATTAAAATTTTTTTTATTATTATTAAATTATTAATTTACCCCCTCTCAAATTAATTAATTTTTAATTTCTTTTCAATGTAAATGAAATACTTTATCAAGCTCTAATTTGTTCTTTCTAGAAACACTTTCCAGTACCTCTACTTTGTTACGACTTATTTCAACTTTTAAATGAAAGTGACGGGCAATATGTACATACTTTAATTTTCAATCATTTTAATAAACTAATTAAAATTACATTTAAATCCACCTTCAAATTTATTTACAATAAAATTATTCATTTAAATATATTTATTGTAATCCATCATATTCTTAATTATACTCTGCATCTTGATCTGAATTAATTTCCATATTTAAATTTTTAAATATTATTTTTACTAAAAAATATTTTTTTAACAATGATATACAAAATTATAAATTAAGTAAATTTATTCGTGGATTATCAATTATTAGACAGATTCCTCTAAATGAACTAAAATACCGCCATATTATTTAAGTTTCAATAAATTATTATTTACTATTTTAGTATTATAAATTAAATTTTTAATAATAGGGTATCTAATCCTAGTTTATAATAAAATTTATTAATTCATAAAAATTAAATAAAATTTAATTAAATTAAAATTTCACTTAATAATTTAATATTTATTTTAATTTATTAATTATTAATTATAAACTGAAATAATTTAATTTAATTTTTGTTTAACCGCAACTGCTGGCACAAAATTAGTTATTAATTTTTATATTACTAAATCTTAATTTCTTAAATTTTTAATATTAATTACTACTACTATAATTAATTATTTTTAAAATAATTAAAATTATATACTAAAATTTATATGTAAAATAAATTTATAATAAATTAATAAAAACATAATTATTTTATTATATCTTAATATTTTATGATAAAAATAGATTTAATTAATATAATTATTGGGGTATTAATTTTAATTATTGGGGTATTAATTGGAGTTGCTTTTTTAGTTTTATTAGAGCGTAAGGTTTTAGGATATATTCAAATTCGAAAAGGTCCTAATAAAGTAGGATTTATGGGACTTATACAACCTTTTTCGGATGCTATTAAATTATTTAGTAAAGAGCAAGTTTATTTAAATTATTCAAATTATATTTTTTATTATTTTTCTCCTGTTTTAAGATTTATATTATCTTTAATAATTTGAATAGTAATTCCTTATTATTTTAATATAATTACTTTTAATATAGGGGTATTATTTTTTTTATGTTGTATAAGTTTAGGGGTTTATACAGTTATAATTGCTGGGTGATCTTCTAATACGAATTATTCATTATTAGGGGGTTTACGAGCTGTAGCTCAAACTATTTCTTATGAAGTTAGTTTAATTTTAATTATATTATCAAGAATTATTTTAATTTTGGATTTTAATATATTAAAGTTTAGAAATTATCAAATATTAATTTGATTTATATTTTTAATATTTCCTTTAAGATTATGTTTTATATCATCATTAATAGCAGAAGTAAATCGTACTCCTTTCGATTTTGCAGAGGGAGAAAGTGAATTAGTTTCGGGGTTTAATGTTGAATATAGAAGAGGAGGATTTGCTTTAATTTTTTTAGCTGAATATTCAAGAATTTTATTTATAAGTTTATTATTTGTAATTATTTACATAGGGGGATATGATTTAACTTTTTTTTTTTATTTAAAAATAATTATAATTTCTTTTATATTTATTTGAGTACGTGGTACGTTGCCTCGTTATCGTTATGATAAATTAATATATTTATGTTGAAAAAGATATTTACCTATTTCTTTAAATTATTTATTATTTTTTATTGGCTTAATAATAATAATAATAAATTATAAAATTAATTTAGTATAAATTAATAGAATGAAGATTCTTTCTTAAGTTTTCAAAACAAATGCTTGTACAAGCTCATTAATTATTAAGATAAAGAATTAAAAATTAAATTATCTCATAATTTATTTAATAATGGATTAATAATAAAATAAGAAAAATAAAATATTGTTAAAATTTGTCTAGTAATTACGTATAAATTTTCAACAGGTCGAGCTCCAATTCAAGTTAATAAGATAATTGTAGTAATTATGAATCAGAATAAAATTTGATTTAAAGGATAAAATTGTATACCTTGAATTTTTTTATTAAATGTAAATGGAAGAATAATTAAAATTAAAATAGATATAATTAAGGCAATTACACCTCCTAATTTATTAGGAATTGAACGAAGAATAGCATAAGCAAATAAAAAATATCATTCAGGTTGAATGTGAATAGGAGTAACTAAAGGATTAGCGGGAATAAAATTATCTGGGTCTCCTAATAAATAAGGATTTATTAATGTCAGAAAAGTTAATATAGAAAGTAAAATAATAAATCCAATTAGATCTTTAAAAGTAAAAAATGGATGAAAAGGAATTTTATCTAAATTACTATTAATACCTAGGGGGTTATTAGAGCCTGATTGATGAAGAAATAATAAATGAATTATGGTTATTATAAGGATAATAAAAGGTAGTAAGAAATGAAATGTATAAAATCGTGTGAGAGTAGCATTATCTACGGCAAATCCTCCTCAAATTCAATTAACTAGTAAAGTTCCTAAATAGGGAATTGCAGATAAAAGATTAGTAATTACTGTAGCACCTCAAAAAGATATTTGTCCTCATGGAAGAACATAACCTATAAAAGCTGTTGCTATTAATAAAAATAAAATAATTATTCCAATTATTCAAGTATAAAAAAGGTTAAAAGATTCGTAATAAATACCTCGTCCGATATGAAAATAAATGCAAATAAAAAAAAAAGAAGCTCCATTAGCATGAAGGGTTCGGATTAATCATCCATAATTAACATTTCGGCAAATATAATTTACACTAAAAAATGCTATTTCAATATTAGCTGTATAATATATAGTTAAAAATAAACCTGTAATAATTTGAATTATTAAACATAAAGCTAATAATGATCCAAAATTTCATCAACTAGAAATATTAGAGGGGGAAGGTAAATTAATTAGAGTTTCATTAATAATTTTGATAATAGGATGAGTTTTACGAATAGGCTTATATAAATTTATCATTATTAAAAAGAACGAAGAGGCCCAAAAAAAATATTAGTGATTTTAATTACTGCAATTAGAGTGATTAATAAATAAATAATTATTAAAAATATTAATAAATAAGTTTGATTATTGTATAATTTAATTAAATTAAAATTATTTTCATTAAAGGTAAATAAAAGTAAATTATTAAAATAGTTTATATCTTCATTAAAAGAAAAATTTAATCAATTTAGATTATTTTTACAAAAAATAGAGATACAAATAATTAATAAAAAAATAATATAAGAAAATTTATATATTAATGAGAAATTTAAGCGTTCATTAGAGGCAATTCTTGATACATAAATAAAAAGAACTAGTAAACCTCCTAAAAAGATTAAAAATAAAATATAAGAAAATCAATAAGAATTAATTAATATTCCTGATAAAATGGATATAAATAAAGTTTGCAATAAGATTAGTAATCCTATTGAAATAGGGTGACTAATAAAAAATATAATAAATGAAATAAAAATTATACTTAAAGATAAAAATATTTTTGTTATATCAAAGAATAGTTTAAAAAAAAATTATAATTTTGGAGATTATTGATAAAGAAGTTCTTTTTCTTTGAAGTTTTTAAAGAAAAATTCTTATTTTTGATTTACAAGACCAATATTTTAATTAAATTATAAAAACAAATGATAATATTTAATATATGGTCAATAGTATTTATAATATTTTTATTAGGAAATTTAATTTTTGTAGGAAAACATAAACATTTATTAATTGTTTTAATAAGATTAGAGTTTATTGTATTGAGAATTTTTTTTTCTTTATTATTATATTTAATAAAAATAGAATTTAGTATGTATATATTAATAGTTTTTTTAGTATTTTCAGTTTGTGAGGGGGTGTTAGGATTATCAATTTTAGTTTCGATAATTCGAACTCATGGTAATGATTATTTTCAAAGATTTAATTTATAATAATGATAAAATTTTTAATAATAATAATATTTATAATAATTTTATGTTTTAAACAAAAAATGTTTTGAATGGTTCAAAATTCAATAATAATAATAGTTTTACTATTTATATTTTTAACTATTAATATTATTAATTTTTGTAATTTAAGATATATAATAGGATGTGATATAATTTCTTATGGTTTAATTTTATTGAGTATTTGAATTAGATTTTTAATAATTATGGCTAGTGAAAATCTAATAAAAAGAAAATTTTATGAGAATTTTTTTCTTATAAATGTTATTACATTATTAATGATGTTATATTTAACTTTTAGAACAATAAATTTATTTTTATTTTATTTATTTTTTGAGGCTAGTTTAATTCCTACTTTAATATTAATTATTGGATGAGGATATCAACCTGAGCGAATTCAAGCAGGTTTATATTTATTATTTTATACATTATTTGCCTCATTACCTTTATTATTAGGAATTTTTTATATTTATAATGATATAAAATGTATATTAATATATTTTATAATATTATATGAATATAGATATTTTTTTTTATACATTAGAATAATTTTGGCTTTTTTAGTTAAAATACCTATATATTTTGTTCATTTATGATTACCTAAGGCTCATGTGGAAGCTCCTATTTCTGGTTCTATAATTTTAGCTGCTATTATATTAAAATTAGGTGGGTATGGTTTGTTACGAATTATAATTATTTTACAAAAAATTGGATTAAAAATAAATTTTATTTGGGTAATTATTAGATTAATCGGGGGATTTTATATTAGATTAAAGTGTTTTTGTCAAATTGATATTAAATCTTTAATTGCTTATTCATCAGTTTGTCATATAAGTTTAGTTATTGGGGGTATTATAATTATAAATTATTGGGGATTTATTGGTTCTTATGTATTAATAATTAGTCATGGGTTATGTTCGTCTGGAATATTTTGTTTATCTAATATTAATTATGAACGGTTAGGTAGACGAAGATTATTTTTTAATCGGGGATTAATAAATTTTATACCGTCAATAAGATTGTGATGATTTTTATTATTATCATCTAATATAGCTGCTCCCCCCTCTTTAAATTTAGTTGGAGAGATTGGTTTAATTAATAGCTTAATTAGTTGATCTTGATTGACTATAATTATATTAATAATAATTTCTTTTTTTAGTGCGGGCTATAGATTATATCTATATTCATATACCCAACATGGAAAATTTAATATTGGGGTATATAGATTTCATACAGGAGTTTCTCGGGAATATTTAATTTTAATATTACATTGATTGCCTCTAAATATTATAGTAGTGAAGATTGATTATAGTATACTTTGATAATAATTAAATAATTTAAAAAAAATATTGATTTGTGGAATCAAAAATATGATTGAATCATTTTAAATAATTAATAAATATTCTTTATGTTTTGTTAGATTTTTTTTTCTTTTTTTTTTTATGGTGATTAATTTTTTTGTAGGGATTTATTTTATTATACATGAAATAGTATTATTTATAGAATGAGAAATTATTTCTTTTAATTCTATGAATTTAGTAATATCTATTTTATTAGATTCAATTTCTTTAATTTTTATAATATTTGTTTTTATAATTTCTTCTTCTGTAATTATATATAGAAAAAGATATATAAGCTCTGAATTAAATTTAAATCGATTTATTATTTTAGTTTTATTATTTGTATTTTCTATGATTTTATTAATTATTAGTCCTAATATAATTAGTATTATTTTAGGGTGAGATGGTTTAGGTTTAGTTTCTTATTGTTTAGTGATTTATTATCAAAATATAAAATCATATAATGCAGGGATATTAACGGTTTTATCTAATCGTATTGGGGACGTAATAATTTTGATGGTAATTGCTTGAATAATAAATTATGGGAGATGAAATTATATTTTTTATTTAGATTTTATATATAATGATTATTTTATGCAAATTATTGGGTTTATAATTATTTTAGCGGCTATAACTAAAAGAGCCCAAATTCCTTTTAGATCTTGATTACCAGCTGCTATAGCAGCTCCAACTCCAGTTTCTGCATTAGTTCATTCTTCTACTTTAGTGACTGCTGGGGTTTATTTATTAATTCGATTTAATAATTTATTAATTGAGTTAATATTTATTAAATTTTTTTTATTAATTTTTGGTTTAACAATATTTATAGCTGGGATTAGAGCTAATTATGAGTTTGATTTAAAAAAAATTATTGCTTTATCTACTTTAAGACAATTAGGTTTAATAATAAGAATTTTAAGAATAGGGTATTGGGAATTAGCTTATTTTCATTTGTTAACTCATGCTATATTTAAGGCTTTATTATTTATATGTGCAGGTAAAGTAATTCATTTAATAAATGATAATCAGGATATTCGAATGATAGGGGGAGTAAGATTATATATTCCCTTAACTTCTTTATGTTTAAATATTTCAAATTTAGCTTTATGTGGAGTTCCTTTTTTAGCTGGGTTTTATTCTAAGGATTTAATTTTAGAGATGGTAAGAATAAGAAATTTAAATTTAATAATTTTTATTTTATATTACATTTCAATTGGTTTGACAATGTTTTATACTATTCGTTTATTGATTTATTTAATGGTAGATGATTATAATTTAATAGTTATTTATAATTTATTTGAGGAGGATTATATTATATTAAAAAGTATATATATATTATTATTTATAAGATTAGTTTGTGGGAGTTTATTGAGATGATTGATTTTTTCTTATCCTTTCATGATTTATTTACCTTTTAATTTAAAAATGATGGTAATTTATATGAGATTAATTGGTATATTGATAGGAGTTTTAGTTAGAAATATAAAAATTAATATATTAAATAAATTTATATTAACTTATAAATTAAGATTTTTTTTTACAGTAATGTGATTTATACCTATTTTATCTACTTATGGAGTTAATTATATTTTAAAGTTTGGTCAAATTTTATTAAAAAATATAGATATAGGTTGAAGAGAATTATATAGAGGGCAAGGTATATATAGGGTTATTAAAAATTATTCTTTAATTAGTTATGTATATCAGATAAATAATTTCAAGATTTATTTATATAGATTTATTTTATGAATAATAATTTTTATTTTTGTAGTAATAATATAATACTTAAATAGCTTATAAAGAGTTTAATATTGAAGATATTAAGGAGATTAAAAAATCTTTAAGTAAAATTATTTATAAAAAAAAATTTTTTATTTTTACAATGAAAATGTAATGTTTTATTTAAACTATATAAATAATAAGAAATATTAATGAATTTAATCACTAAAAATTAAGTTAGCAGCTTAATATGAGATATTTCAATTGGAATAATAATTCAATTTTATCATTAACAGTGATATACCTCTTATTTGGTTTCAATTAATATAAATAAGGAGTGTATAACTCTATCTTTTAAGTCGAAATTAAATGCAAATTGCTTCTTATTTATATAAGATAAATTGATTTTCAATATTTTTTGATTGCAAATCAAATGTTTTAATTAAACTATAATCCTTATTAAATAGTTCAATTAAGTATATTTTGATTTCATTCATGATATAATCCAATCAAAAGAATAATTATAAAAAATGAACTAATTTTTCATCAAATTAATAAATTAACTTTTTTAAAAGCAATGATTATAGGGAGAATTAATGCAATTTCGATATCAAAAATTAAAAAAATTACAGTAATTAAAAAAAAATGTAAAGAAAATGGGATTCGAGGTAAATTTTTAGGGTCAAATCCACATTCAAATGGTGAACATTTTTCACGGTCTAATAAAGATTTTTTAGAGATAATTAAGGATAAAAAGATAAAAATATTAGAAATGAAAAAAATTACAAAAGAAATATTTAAGATTATTAAAATTATTTATATTAATTATTGTTATTAAACTTTTTGATTGGAAATCAAATATACTAAATATATTATATAAATAATTAATTACCTCATCAATAAATTGAAATATAAAGAAATAATCATACTACATCTACAAAATGTCAGTATCAAGCTGCAGCTTCAAATCCGAAGTGGTGATTATTAGAGAAGTGGTTATTTAAATGACGGATAAAACATGTTATTAAAAATAAAGTTCCAATAATTACATGTAAGCCATGGAATCCTGTAGCTATAAAAAAAGTAGATCCATAAATTCTATCAGCAATAGTAAATGGTGCTTCAATATATTCATAAGCTTGTAGAATGGTAAAGTAAATTCCTAAAATAATGGTTAATATTAATCTTTGGGTTGTTTGAGAGAAATTATTTTCTATAAGGCTATGATGAGCTCAAGTTACTGTAATACCTGAACTAATTAAAATGATAGTATTTAAGAGGGGAATTTGAAAAGGATTGAAGGGAATAATATTTATAGGGGGTCAAATAGCTCCAATTTCGATGTTAGGGGAAAGACTTCTATGAAAAAATGCTCAAAAAAAAGAAATAAAAAAAAAGATTTCGGAAATAATGAATAAGATTATTCCTCATCGAAGTCCATTAGAAACTAATAATGTATGTTTACCTTGATAAGTTCTTTCACGACAAATATCTCGTCATCATTGATATATTGTTAATAAAATAATTAAATATCCTAATATTAATAAATTTATATTAAGATTATGAAATCATTTAATTAAGCCTGTAACTAAAGTTATAACTCCAATAGCTCCTGTTAAGGGTCAAGGACTAAAATCTACTAAATGATATGGATGATTATGGGTTAATTTCATTATTAAACTTCACTAGAATAAAGAGTTCTTAAAATAGTAATTACATATGATTGAATAATTGCAACTGCAAATTCTAAAGTTAATAGTAAAATTTGTGTAAAAATTAAAATAATAATTAAATAATTAGGTATATTTATTCCAGAATTACCTAATAAAGTTAATAATAAATGGCCTGCGATTATATTAGCTGTTAAACGAACAGCAAGAGTTCCAGGTCGGATAATATTACTAATTGTTTCAATTAAAACTATAAAAGGTATAAGAATAGTAGGAGTACCTTGAGGAATTATATGAATAAATATATGTTGAGTATTATTAATTCAACCATAAATTATAAATCTTAATCAAAAACTTAAAGAAAGAGTTAATGAGAAATTTAAATGACTTGTTCTTGTGAAAATATATGGAAATAAGCCTAATAAGTTATTAAATAAAATAAAAAAAAATAATGAAACAAAAATAAAAGTGGACCCATTAAATCTATTGATTCCTATTAAAGTTTTAAATTCATTGTGAAGTTTAGATGAAATAAAATTTCATAAAATAATAAAACGATTAGGAAAGAATCAAAATGAGTAGGGAATAAATATTAATCCAATAAAGGTTCTAATTCAATTTAAAGGTAAATTAAAAATATTAGAAGAAGGATCAAAAATTGAAAATAAATTAGTTATCATTTTCAAATTAAGTAATTTTTTGGAGTATTTAGATGTTTATTTGAATTTTGGGTATTATAATTAAAAATATAGTAATTAATAATATTGAATAAAAAAAAAATTATAATAAAAAAAAGAAAAGAAAATAATCAATTAATTGGTATTATTTGCGGAATAAAAGAATATTACATTAATAAGTAATAATTTAAATATGACATATTTATGTTATAAATTAACTAATTCTTTATCATTAGAAGTAAATGCTAAATTACTATAAAGTGGTTTAAGAGACCAATACTTGCCTTCAGTCATCTAATGATTAATAATTATTGATTCAGTCAATAAAATTTTTAATTGTAATTCTTTCAATTACAATAGGTATAAAACTATGATTAGCTCCACAAATTTCAGAACATTGACCAAAAAAAATTCCAGGTCGATTTATAAAAAAGCTAGTTTGGTTTAATCGACCTGGATTAGCATCTACTTTAACCCCTAAAGATGGAATTGTTCAAGAGTGGATAACATCTGTAGCTGTGATTAAAATACGAATTTGATTATTCATAGGTAAAATAATTCGATTATCAACATCTAATAAACGAAAATTATTTTTATTATTCAATTGAATTATGTAAGAGTCAAATTCAACATTATTAAAATCTGAATATTCATAACTTCAATATCATTGATGACCAATAGCTTTTAAAGTAATTAAGGGATTATTAAGTTCATCTAATAAATATAATAATCGTAAAGAGGGAAAAGCAATAAAAATTAAAGTAATAGCAGGAATAATAGTTCAAATTAATTCGATTATTTGTCTTTCTATTAAAAATCGATTAATATAGTTATTAAAAAATAATCTTATTATTAAGTAAGAAACTAATATTGTAATAATAATTAAAATAATTAAAGTATGGTCATGGAAGAAGATAATTTGTTCCATTAGGGGAGAAGCTCTATTTTGAAAATTAAAATTAGATCAAGTTGCCATTTCTAAAAAAAGGATAATTCCTTTATAAATGGGGTTTAAATCCATTACATATAATCTGCCATATTAGAATTAACTTAAAATAGGAAGTTCATTATAAGAATGTTCAGCAGGAGGTAGATTTTGATATCATTCAATGGAGGAAGGTATATTTAATGGAAATAAAATAATACGTTGAAAAATTATAGATTCTCAAATAATGATGATAATTAATATTATAGAGAATAAAGAGATATAAGAACCTAAGGATGAAATAATATTTCAAGATAAGAAATTATCAGGGTAATCTGAGTATCGTCGTGGTATACCTGCAAGACCTAAAAAATGTTGAGGAAAAAAAGTTAAATTAACTCCAATAAATATTGAAATAAATTGAATTTTTAATAAATAAGAATTTATAATTAATCCTGTGAAAAGAGGATACCAATGAATAAATCCTCCAAAAATAGCAAATACTGCTCCTATGGATAAAACATAATGAAAATGGGCTACTACATAATAAGTATCATGTAAGGCAATATCAATAGAGGAATTAGCTAAAATAACTCCTGTTAATCCCCCTACTGTAAATAAAAAAATAAATCCTAATCTTCATAATATAGAGGGGCTATAATTAATTTGAGTTCCATGAAGAGTTGCTAATCAACTAAAAATTTTAATTCCTGTAGGTACTGCAATAATTATAGTAGCTGAAGTAAAGTAAGCTCGAGTATCAATATCTATACCTACTGTAAATATATGATGAGCTCAAACGATAAATCCTAAAAGTCCAATAGCTAATATAGCATAAATTATACCTAAGGAACCAAAAGTTTCTTTTTTACCACTTTCTTGAGAAATAATATGTGAAATTATTCCAAATCCTGGTAAAATTAAAATATAAACTTCTGGGTGTCCAAAAAATCAAAATAAATGTTGATATAAAATAGGGTCCCCCCCTCCAGCAGGGTCAAAAAAAGAAGTATTAAAATTACGATCTGTAAGTAATATGGTAATAGCTCCTGCTAAAACTGGTAATGAAAGTAATAAAAGTAAAGCTGTAATACCAACAGCTCATACAAACAATGGTATTTGATCATAAGATATATTATTAATTCGTATATTAATGATTGTTGTGATAAAATTAATAGCTCCTAGGATTGAGGAAATACCAGCTAAGTGAAGGGAGAAAATAGCTAAATCAACAGAGGATCCTCCATGAGCAATATTAGAAGAGAGGGGGGGGTAAACAGTTCATCCTGTTCCAGCTCCATTTTCTACGATACTTCTTGAAATTAATAAAATTAAAGAGGGGGGTAAAAGTCAAAAACTTATATTATTTATTCGAGGGAAAGCTATATCAGGTGCTCCCAATATTAAAGGGATAAGTCAATTACCAAATCCTCCAATTATAATTGGTATAACTATGAAAAAAATTATAATAAAAGCATGAGCTGTAACAATAGTATTATAAATTTGATCATCTCCAATTAAAAATCCAGGATTTCCTAGTTCTATTCGAATAATAAGACTAAGAGAAGTTCCTACTATTCCTGCTCAAATTCCAAAGATAAAATATAAAGTTCCAATATCTTTATGATTAGTAGAAAAAAGTCATTTTCGCATAGTAAAATGGCTGAGGTTAAAGCGATAAATTGTAAATTTATTAACGAAAAATTTTCTTTTACTAGTCTTATAGTCATATTTTGATATAAAATTGCAAATTTTATGGGGTATTATAATACTAAGGCTTAAAGAAATTTTCTTTATAAATAATTTTGAAGATTATTAGTTTAATTAACTTAAAACCTTAATTAAAAAAAAAATAAAGTTCTAAAAATTATTCCTAATAATGAAATAAATCTAAAAAATTTAATTAAAATGAAAAATTTATTTTTAATGAAAATTTTAAATCATTTAAATTTTAAGGAAGAAAATATAAAAGAAGAATAAATAATTCGAATATAAAAAATTAATATAATTAATCTTATTAAAATAAAAAAAAAAGAAATTATATATGATTTAGTTAAAATTAAAAAATTAATAATTAATCATTTGGGGAAAAATCCTAGAAAGGGAGGGAGTCCCCCTAAGGAAAAAAAATTGATTATAATTGTAAATTTAAGAAAAAAATTAATATTAAAATTAAATATTTGATTAATGTAAAAAATGTTTATTATATAAAATAAAAAACATATAATACTAATAAGAAAAGAATAAAAAAGAAAGTAAATTATCCATAAATTTTCTCTAATTAATAATGCTGATATTATTCAACCTAAATTATTAATAGATGAAAATGCTATTAATTTACGTAGGGAAGTTTGATTAAACCCTCTAATAGCTCCAATTAAAACATTTAAAATTATAATAAATATTAAAAATTTTATATTAAAATAATATGAAAGTAAAATTATAGGGGAAATTTTTTGTCAAGTTATTAAAATAAAACAATTTAATCAAGAAAGTCCTTCTATAATATTAGGAAATCACATATGGAAAGGAGTAGAGCCTATTTTTATTAAAAGAGAAGAATTAACTAAAATAGAAATAATATTATTTGTAAAAAAATTTTTTATTAAAAATAAATTTAAAATAATTGTAAATAAAAAATTAATTGAGGCAATTGATTGAGTTAAAAAATATTTCAGGGAAGCTTCTGAATTTAATAAATTATTAGGGTTAATAATTAAGGGGATAAATCTCAATAAATTAATTTCTAGGCCAATTCAACAACCTAATCAAGAATTCGAAGAAATAGAAATTAAAGTTCTAAAAATTAAAGTAAAAAAAAAAAATATTTTATTAGAATTTAAGTAAAATAAGATTTAAAATAAGAAATTATATTTCTATGAATGAAGTATCATTTTTAAATTAAAATATATTTTAGTGTAAGGGGCACAATAATTTTTGAAATTATTAGGTATAGTTTAATTCTATAAAATATAATAAAGGTAAAAAAAAATTACATTATTTATTCTATCAGAATAATCCTTTATTCAGGCACTTTATTTTTAAAAAAAAGGGATTTCCTTTATATTTGAGGTATGAGCCCAAAAGCTTATTTAGCTTATTTTTAATAAATATCTTTAATAAAAATTATTACAAATGGTTTAAATACTATTTAAAATTAATATTTTTAAATAATTATTTATATATATATAAACATATAAATAATTATATATATATATTAAATATTTAATTTATATATATAAATATAAATAAATTAAATATTTAATATATATATTTATGTTAATAATAAATTAATTTTTGGACTCGCTAACGGCACCTTAAACAGTCCGGACTTGTTGAGTCAACTATCACTCAAAGTTCCCTCGCGTATGCCGCGGCATCCAATCTCACTTTTTTCACACCGCTTACACAAAACAAA